TCAATTTCAATATTATGAGTCCTAATTAGAATAGGAATTCTTATGGTATCAATTTAGGGTCTATGATTTTAAAAAAGCTGTTCTTTATATAGAATGATTCCCATTTCAGTCGATTTCTTCATTCAATTCAATGATTGACCAAAAGAAATTTTTTTTTTAATAAATAATAAAATAAATTGCATGAACTTAGCTCAATCAAATACTGATATTGATTTTTTATTTGTATGCAATGATTTGGTCTAATGAATTCGTCCATTTAGATTGTATCCATGTGAGATAATGCTAAATAAAAAATAAAAGGAAGAGACGAATTTACATTACAAAAAACGATATAAAAAAAAATGATTAGGAAAAAAAGGGGGGGGGTAAAATTAGGTATATGGAATCTAATGGCTATAAGACAGCTCTTGTCTATCCTTTGAGGAATAATTCTAGAATCCAATTGAATCTAAGACATGAATAGTTGGTTTACGTTATGTAAGAAACACATGTATATGGGATATTAGATATTGACTAGTTATATACGAACTCAAAATATATCTAATCCAACCTACTACTGTGGATTTAGATAGGTATTCCAATAGAAGAATAGAAGTTCCTCTGTTTCGTCTTTGACTCTGAATTGAACGAATAAAGAGATAAAATAAAGACAAAAACGAAGAATTCAAAGCAAAGAATGGGTTGGAAAAAAGAAAGGGAAGAACAAAGTATGTGCGGATTCAAAAAAATCTAGCGGATAGGACCTAAAAAAAAGATGTCGAAATAGTTCTGACGGTTCAATAATCTTCTCACTTCCATTCGGAGTTCTTAGTTACTTCGGCAGGTTGAATCTTAGCGATGGAATAATATAATTAAGTCAAAATTCATTGGATGATTGTATCATTAACCATTTCTTTATTTTGGTGCGAGGAACTTATCATGAATCCACTGATTTCTGCCGCTTCCGTTATTGCTGCTGGGTTGGCTGTCGGGCTTGCTTCTATTGGACCTGGAGTTGGTCAAGGTACTGCTGCGGGCCAAGCTGTAGAAGGTATCGCGAGACAACCCGAGGCGGAGGGAAAAATACGAGGTACTTTATTGCTTAGTTTGGCTTTTATGGAAGCTTTAACAATTTATGGGCTGGTTGTAGCATTGGCACTCTTATTTGCGAATCCCTTTGTTTAATCCTATAAACATGAGAATTTTGTATTTTTTTTTCTTATTTTATGGCTTGGGACTTACTCCTCGCTTTTTCGAATTCTATCAAGATTTCACCCCTACAATTAATTATTCGTTGGGACAATAATCCATGGGAAGGATTAATTTGAGGATGAGGAATTATCACACCGACTCGCTTTCTTCCTTCCCCTTCTTAGTTCAAGAGAACCCCTTATTTCTTATTTATTGTTTAAAGGAGTGTTGCAACAAATGAGGTATTTTGCCATTGACATGAAACCTGCCCCCTAATTCTAATAAGAATTATTATTATTGGGAATTTTCAATTGAAAAAAAATACATTTCTAGATAACTAGATAAATAGAATATATTTTTGACTCCGTTTAGACATAGGTAAATGAAAATTCATAATAATGAATAATTTAATAATAAATTTAATAATTTATTAAAACAAAAAAAGAAATACATAGAATTAGAATAATTAGAATAATATAAATATGATAGAATAAATGGAAAAGGAGTCAAAGCGATATAATACAAAAAAAAGAACCGAGTTCTTTTTTTTTAGTCTATCTAAAATAGGAGATCATATGAAAAATGTAACCGATTCTTTCGTTTCCTTGGGTCACTGGCCATCCGCCGGGAGTTTCGGGGTTAATACCGATATTTTAGCAACAAATCCAATAAATCTAAGTGTAGTCCTTGGTGTATTGATCTTTTTTGGAAAGGGAGTGTGTGCGAGTTGTTTATTTCAAGAATAGGCTGGATTCACCCAGTTGTACTTTTTTTCATTATAACTAGGAAAGAAAAGAGTGCATGATCCCGCGAATTACTTCTGAATAAATTTTTAAAATCATATTATAGAACCATAGCATTTCGTGATTCATTGGTACATCAACTTTGATTCTCTATTAACCAATAATCTGGGACCATTAACATGGTTAAGGCCAAACCCGTTTGAAGTTCAGATGCAGCAGGGTACTCTTTCTACTAATATGTTACTAAATACAGAAATATTTTCAAAACAAAAATGTTTTTTCGATATAAAACACTCATGTCGATAAAACGATTTGAGCCCCCTTTTCCAATGCTGAATCGATGACCTATGTATAAAGGGAGAAGAATTCTTTGAATTTGAAGAAAAAAAAGAAACAACTTTGCTGACAAATTACAATTATACATTATACAATTCTAAGTACAATTAGAAATTCAAAATTATATGTAAATTTTGTATTTATTATTTTTTTATTATACTTTTTAGTTTTTTGATCTATTTTCTATTTTGGTCAGAAGAATCCTCCGAATATTCTGGTCTTGGATTAGTAATCAGTTTCGATATTTTGGA